AAAATAAAGTAAGTAGATAAAGAAGGCACTTTTTATTCATTGGTGGGGGATAACCTTATGATAAGGAGAAAGAACTCGCGTTCGAGTACAGAAGTAAAAGTTTTAGCTCAACATATATGTATGTCTGTTTTCAAAGCACGAAGAGTAATTGATCAGATTCGCGGGCGTTCCTATGCGGACACACTTATGATACTGGAACTCATGCCTTATTGGGCATCTTATCCCATTTTGAAATTGGTTTATTCTGCAGCATCAAACGCTACTCATAACCTGGGCTTGAAGGAAGTGAATTTATTTATTAGTCAAGCTGAAGTCAATGGGGGTGCTATTGTGAAAAAGTTAAGACCTAGAGCTCGAGGACGGAGTTATCCGATAAAAAGATCCACTTGTCATATCAAAATTGTATTGAAGGATAGAAGAAAATCATTTATAAATTTATAATTATAAGTGCTTATATTACCTATAAATGGTATAAAAATATAAAATAAAAATATGGGACAAAAAATAAATCCACTTGGTTTCAGACTCGGTACAAACCAAAATCATCATTCCTTTTGGTTCGAACAACCAAAATATTTTTATGAGGGACTAAAGGAAGATGAAAAAATAAGGAATTGTATCAAGAAATATGTACAAAAAAATAAGAAAACATCTTTGGGTTTCGAAGGAATTGCACGTATAGGAATTAAAAAAAGAATCGATTTGACCCAAGTAATAATATATATTGGATTCCAAAATTTATTAATAGAGGGCCAAACGCGAGGAATGGAAGAATTACAGATGAATGTACAAAAGGAATTTCATTCTGTGAACCGAAGACTCAACATTGCTATTACAAAAGTTGAAAAACCTTATGGCCAACCTAATATTCTTGCGGAATATATAGCTTTACAATTAAAAAGTAGAGTTTCGTTTCGAAAGGCAATGAAAAAAGCTATTGAATTAACTGAACAAGCAGATACAAAAGGAATTCAAGTGCAAATCGCAGGGCGTATCGACGGAAAAGAAATTGCGCGTGTCGAATGGATCAGAGAAGGTAGGGTTCCCCTACAAACAATTCGCGCTAAAATTGATTATTGTTCCTATCCAATTCGAACTATCTATGGAGTATTAGGCATAAAAATTTGGATATTTGTAGACGAAGACTAATGGACCTTTATTTATCTTTCCATTTGGTTCAGTGATAGAAGACAAAATTACAAACTGTTTCATTCTTTTTCCATTAAATCAAAGAAAGATTAACAATTCTATAAGGTTGAATAAAAATTAGATTGATCATTTATATTTAGTATAATTAATTGCTATGCTTAGTGTGTGATTCGTTAGTTTTTTTATTTAGAGTTGCTAGTTGGGATTCAAAAAACAAAAAGAATTGACCGACCCCTACTATGTATTATGAACTTAGTAACTATATAAACTAATAACCAACTTATTGCTTCGTATTGTCGAGATTCCAAGAAACAGTCACTATATGACTGGATCGATCATATAGTTGTAGCAACTGAAAATTTTTCCATTTCCATTTATATTTATATAGAAAAATCTGATTCTCGGTTGTGAAACAAAAATGGAGGGATGTGGATAAATAGAAGATGATAGAAAGAGAGAACAAAAATATCAATGATATATGATTCCAATATGTATGGTCTATGAATCATCTCATAAAAGGCAGTGTGATAAAGCATCAATACTGATATAAATAAAATAATAAAGAGCCCAGGGTTAATAGAAACTGAGGAGATTGATCCGCACGGGAACAAATTTTTTTGGGGGCTCCATTGCAGAATTCAGGCCTAACCATTAATGGCGAAGCTATGGGAACGACAGAACCCGTGATTGTATAGGATTCTATTGAAAACGAATCCTAATGATTCATTGGGTGGGATGGCGGAACGAACCAAGAACAAATTGATTTATTCTAAATGGCCGCGGTGGATTAACCAGACGAATAAATAAAGAAAGAGTCAATATTCGCCCGCGAACCTTTATTTATTGGTATATTGGTATTGGATTAAATTAATATATGAAATTAAAAATTAATATATTTTGGTGTGATTGATAGGAGTAAAAATAATAATTATCTATAAATATACATAAAAAAAAGATATACGTTCGACTGTATATCTTGTATATACAGCTTACTATATAACAATAACAAATGAAATATCAAAAAATCCCATTACTCTATTACTAAGTGTATTATTTATTAGATACATGTGTATCTGGAATAGCATTGAATCATTTCATTCGCGAGGAGCTGGATGAGAAGAAACTCTCATGTCCGGTTCTGCAGTAGAGATGGAATTAAGAAACAACCATCAACTATAACCCCAAAAGAACCAGATTTCGTAAACAACATAGAGGAAGAATGAAGGGAGTATCTTGTCGAGGCAAACATATTTGCTTCGGCCGATATGCTCTTCAGGCACTTGAACCCGCTTGGATCACGGCTAGACAAATAGAAGCAGGACGGAGAGCAATGACACGATATGTGCGTCGTGGTGGAAAAATATGGGTACGCATATTTCCCGACAAACCTGTTACAGTCAGACCTACGGAAACACGTATGGGTTCGGGGAAGGGATCCCCTGAATATTGGGTATCTGTTGTTAAACCGGGTCGAATACTTTATGAAATGGGCGGAATCTCGGAAACCGTAGCCAGAGCAGCTATTGAAATAGCTGCGTGCAAGATGCCTATACAAACTCAATTCATTATTGCAGGATAGGGGTATAGAAGTAGACAAAAAGGTATTGAGGATGAAAAACGCAAGTTTATTTATTTCTGGACAGATAATATTTCTTTTTTTTTTTTTCCTTCATTCTTTGTATTGAAATAACAGATTAAAATAAAAATGATATGATTCAACCTCAGACCCTTTTGAATGTAGCGGATAACAGCGGAGCTCGAAAATTGATGTGTATTCGAATCATAGGAGCTGGTAATCACCGATATGCTCATATTGGTGACGTTATTGTTGCTGTAATCAAAGAAGCAGTACCCAATATGCCTCTAGAAAGATCAGAAGTAATTAGGGCTGTAATTGTACGTACATGTAAAGAACTCAAACGTGACGACGGTATGATAATACGATATGATGACAATGCCGCAGTTGTTATTGATCAAAAAGGAAATCCAAAAGGAACTCGAGTTTTTGGTGCGATCGCTCAGGAATTGAGACAGTTTAATTTTACTAAAATAGTTTCATTAGCTCCCGAGGTATTATAAATACTAGTGGATTAGACTAGGATCTAGTAGGGTATCTGAAATAGATCAATTAATAGATTGTGTCTCACGCATATACTTTATAAACTTTATAAAAATGTGAATAATATATAAATGAAAATAAAAGAAAGAAAAAACATGTTGATTATATCAAAATTAGGAGGTAACAATAATTATAGTTCTTCATGGGTAAGGATACTATTGCCAATATAATAACTTCGATAAGAAATGCTGACATGGATAAAAAAGGAACGGTTCGAATAGCATCTACTAATATCGCCGAAAACATTGTGAAAATACTTCTACAAGAGGGTTTTATTGAAAACGTTCGGAAACATCAAGAAGGTCACAAATATTTCTTGGTTTCAACCCTGCGACATAGAAGGACTAGAAAAGGGACATATAGAACTATTTTCAAGCGTATCAGCCGACCCGGTCTACGAATCTATTCCAACTATCAACGAATTCCTAAGATTTTAGGCGGAATGGGGATTGTAATTCTTTCTACTTCTCGGGGTATAATGACAGATCGAGAAGCTCGACTAGAAAGAATTGGGGGAGAACTTTTGTGTTATATATGTTGATCCTCCCCCTCGGGTATCCTAATTTTATCTCTAACTTCCTTTCCATTTATTTGTGAAATAGAGAGGAAAAGTTAGTTATATAACCCTTCCTCTATTAGTTTATTAGTTGATACTTCAGGGGGGTTACCTGGAATGAAAGAACAAAAATTGATTCATGAAGGTTTAATTACTGAATCAACTCCAAACGGCATGTTCCAAGTCTGTTTAGATAATGAAGATCCAATTCTGGAGTATGTTTCAGGGAAGATCCGGCGACGGATACTACCAGGAGATAGAGTGAAAATCGAAGTAAGTCCTTATGATTCAACCAGAGGACGTATATATAATTTATAGACTTCGCAAGAAAGATTTGAACGATTAGGTGATGCTTTAAATATTCCTTTCGTGGGGATACAATTCGACGTTACAAAACCAATAAATTTATTATTATTATTTTTTTTTCAAGGAGTAGATTCAGAATTAAGGTAAGGAATTCTAAATATGAAAATAAGGGCTTCTGTTCGTAAAATTTGTGAAAAATGTAGACTGATCCGCAGGCGTGGACGGATTATAGTTATTTGTTCCAATCCGAGACATAAACAAAGACAAGGGTAATCTTTCTAAAAAAGAACTTTATAAACTAAAGGAAGGATTTTTGTAAAAAAAAAAGAAAGGATCCGTTTTAGCATGAGATAGATATCTCCGTATATTTCTGTATATTTCTGACTCATATTTATGAGATAATAAAATATGACAAAACCCATACCAAGAATTGGTTCACGTAAAAATGGACGTAGAATACCAAAAGGAGTTATTCATGTTCAAGCGAGTTTCAACAATACCATTGTAACTGTTACAGATGTACGAGGTCGGGTGGTTTCTTGGGCCTCCGCGGGTTCTTGTCCTTCTAAATTAAAAGGCCCAAGAAAAGGAACACCTTATGCTGCTCAAGAAGCGGCTTATATGGCTATTCATACAGTAGTGGATCGGGGTATGCAACGAGCAGAAGTTATGGTAAAAGGCCCCGGTCTCGGAAGAGATGGAGCATTACGAGCCATTCGTAGAAGTGGTATACTATTAAGTTTCGTACGTGATGTAACACCTATGCCACATAATGGATGTCGACCTCCTAAAAAAAGACGTGTGTAGAAATAAGACTTAAACAGATTTCAAGAGAAAAAAATGATTTAATGATCTGATCAAATAATAATA